TTGTCACTTTTGAATCTAATTAAAAAAAAACAATAGGGATTCTAATTCGGTATCAGGTCTTGTGTTAATTGTGAAATATCCCCTTTGTTTTTGTTACAACACTTCCTTAAAAAAGTTTCGATTGGACTAAGATAGAGGGAAGGAAGAAAGCGAGTCGGTATACTAATTCCTCATCCCCCAATCAGTCCTTCCCGAGGGCAATTGTCGCAAGAAAACTAAAGTCGGTAGTTGTAGGGTGAAATCCTAATAGAATTCGAAAAAAAGCAAGCAGCAAGTCTAAGGCAATAAAAAAGAAAAATACGTATTTTTTTTCTTTTTTATGGGATTCTAAACAAATAGAAAATTAAACAAAAGGATTTGCAAATAAAAGTGCTAATGCTACAACCAGTCCATAAATTGTTAAAGCTTCCATAAAAGCCAGACTAAGCAATAAAGTACCTCGTATTTTTCCCTCCGCCTCGGGCTGTCTCGCGATACCTTCTACAGCTTGGCCTGCAGCAGTACCTTGACCAACCCCAGGTCCAATAGAAGCAAGCCCAACAGCCAACCCAGCAGCAATAACGGAAGCGGCAGAAATCAATGGATTCATGATAAGTTCCTCGCAAAAGAAAAAAGAAATGGTTAATGATACAATCAACCAATAAATTATGACTTAATTATTTATTGCGTCGATAAGATTTTTCCAGTCAAAGTAACGCAACTAAGAGCTCTGAATTGAAGTAATAATCTTATTGAATCATCAGAATAACTTCGCTATCTATTTTTCAAATTCCTATCCGCGGATTTTTTGCGAATTCATACAACTTTTTTCCATTTCTTTCTTTGCTCCGAACCTTTCTTGAAATTCGAGCTCTTTGCTCTTTTTCTTGATAGAATTTCTTTATTCAATATTCAATTCAAACAAATGAAAAGGAAGGACTCTTATTGAAATCCCTATCTCAATTCTGAGTAGTAGTGGAGCGATTAGATATATCTTTTCGCTTATATAGAACTAGCCTACTATTCCATATACATGTTTTTCACTATTCCATATACATGTTTTTCTTCGATAAAGTAAACTAATTCTTTTGATTCTTCCTCTAGATCGTATCGACCTTTTTGTCTATTTATGTGTATATTTATGCCCATATTAAGTAAATTGTCTTGAGAAAGGCATGGATTGCTTTGCACTAAGTTAAAAAATAAAGACGATTTCGAAACTTAGTCAATGGTGCCCCTCCATGGATTCGCCTATATAAGCCGCTGCTAACGTTGCAAAAATAAGAGCTTGAATACCGCTTGTAAATAATCCAAGGAGCATAACAGGTATAGGAACCACTGAAGGTACTAAAGAAACAAGAACAACAACTACCAATTCGTCCGCTAATATATTTCCGAAAAGTCGAAAGCTAAGCGATAAAGGTTTTGTGAAATCTTCTAAAATATTAATGGGTAAAAGAATTGGAGTTGGTTGAATGTATTTAACGAAATAACCTAATCCTTTTTTGCTAAGGCCCGCATAAAAATATGCAATTGACGTAAGTAAAGCTAAAGCAACGGTAGTATTTATATCATTTGTGGGTGCGGCTAACTCTCCATGAGGTAATTGTATGATTTTCCAAGGTAAAAGTGCCCCTGACCAATTAGAAACAAAAATAAATAGAAACATAGTTCCAATAAAAGGAACCCATGGACCATATTCCTCTCCAATTTGAGTTTTACTCACATCTCGAATAAATTCAAGGACATATTCGAAGAAATTCTGACCGTCACTAGGGATGGTTTGTGGATTCCGAACAGCTACAATGGCGGAACCTAATAAGATAGCAATTACAACCCAAGAAGTAATAAGTACTTGGGCATGAACTTGGAAACCACCTAGTTTCAAATAAAAATGCTGGCCTACTTCTACGCCGGATATATCATATAAGCTTTTTAATGTGTTGATGGAAGATGATAAAACATTCATATTGTCCTCTGAAAGAAAACCTTACAAGAAATTATTTTGATTCAACCCTTTTTTTGTTTAGGCTTGCCCACTGGAATTGTATATTTTGTATACAAACGAATCACATAATATTCCTAAATTCTTTAAAATTTCTTTTGCACGATTCAGAAATAGTAAAGGATTCCATCAATTTATCAGTCTATGGAATTTTCAAAAGAACTTTTTGATCTTATATGTTATTATTAATTAGGGATTTCGTATATACCTAGAACGACCTTCACAAATTGCAAATACTAATTTGTTAAGAATGAATCGGATTGAAGCTCTAGCGTCATCATTCGCCGGAATCGAAATATCTGCGAAATCGGGGTCACAATTTGTATCAATTAAACAAATTGTCGGAATTCCCAAAGTGATACATTCCCGAAGAGCCGTATATTCTTCTTGTTGATCAACGATTATTACAATATCTGGTAACCCTGTCATATATTTGATCCCGCCCAGATATTTTTGCAAGTGAGATAATTGTCTCTTTAATCGAGCCACATCCCTTTTCGGAAGGCGATTGAGTTTTCCTGTCTTTTGGTCTATTCTTAAGTCCCTGAACTTTTGAAGTCTCATTTCTGTAGTGGACCAATTCGTTAAAATACCGCCGAGCCACTTTTTATTAACATAATGACACCGAGCCCTTATTGCAGCCCGCGCTACCGAATCCGCTGCTTTTTTTTTGGTACCAACAATTAAGAATTTTTTTCCACTACTTGCTGCATCAAAAACTAAATCACAAGCTTCTGATAAAAAACGAGCAGTTCTAATAAGATTTGTAATATGAATACCTTTACGCTTTGCAGAGATATAAGGTGCCATTTTCGGATTCCATTTTTTAATAGCATGACCAAAATGAACTCCTGCTTCCAGCATCTCTTCCAAATTAATATTCCAATATCTTCTTATCATTTCTCCCTACACTTCCTCTCTTTTTTTTCATTGAAAAAAAAAAGACGGGATTACCCTGAAATAAATAACTGTTCCGACGGAACCTTATCTTTTCCTCTTTTCTCGAAGATTGGGTGTTGATATATGACCCAACCGATTTATTTCTTTCTATTCTTTATTATCTTTTTTTTTTCATTTCCTTATTACTCTATAAATATATAAATATCAAAAATCACATTACCAAATCGCGTGTAAATGGAACAAATAAAAGAATCGCCTCATAGTTATATAGTTATAAAGTTAAAAGTATGAATCCACTCTTAGGAATCATTAAATCCTATAAATTATTGTTCTGATGTATCATATCAATTTTTTTAAATGCAAGAATCAAATAACTCTCTGTGGTGGAACAAAATATCTCCCATTTCCCCCTCGAATAAATTCTTGTTTTTGGTTTTTAATCTTAAAGGAATGCTCGTATGTTGCCTTGAGCGGTGCACTAATCTTTTGAATCCGGTACCAACAGGTATCATACTGCCTAGAACAACGTTTTCTTTCAGGCCTTTCAGCCAATCGATACGTCCGCGGAGAGCTGCTTTTGATAAAACACGAGCAGTTTCTTGAAAACTTGCCTCGGAGATGAAACTTTGAGTATTCAGAGATGCTCTCGTGATTCCCAAGAGCATAACTCGGTAACAGATCACTTCTTCCAAAGCCCGCCCCGTGCGTTCCGCTCGCAACAATCCAATTAGTTCTCCGGGTGAAAAAACATTAGACATTCCATCTTCAGAAACCGACACTTTTGATGTTATTTGACGTACAATAATTTCTATATGCCTATTATGGATCTGCACCCCTTGGGATCGATAAATCTTTTGGATCTTATTAACCAAAGAGATACGACTTTGTACTATAGTTAGTTCAGCACCAATCAAGAATCCCCAAGGAATTCCAAGAATTCTTGTTCTACACGCGTTCCAACCCTCAACTCTCTTTTCTAGGTTTATCGATATTGAATCAATTGAGCGTACTTCTAACACTTGTTCCACTTTTGGAAGACCCTGCGTTATATCACTAGATCTCGACTTTTCATACATAAATGAAACTAAAGTATCTCCTTGGTCAAGGATTTCTCCATAATGACGATGAACAGTTGCTTCGGGAGTGGCCAAATAAGGCTTAGCTGATCTTAGTACTATAGACTCAACGTGAACAATTATAACTTGACCCGATTTTAGGTGTGGTGCGTTTTTGGCCATACATACATTTTCGCAAATAAACTGTCCCAGGTTAATTATTGTGAATGTTTCTTCACAAAAATTATGATGATAATTATGATGGAGAAAATACCAATTCAATTTGAATGGATTCAAAACACTGTTAATGCACGAATCAGGATTCAAAATTCTCTTGTTCTCCTCCATTAAATAATATTTAAGTACTTGAAAAGTCTTTTTGAAATTGTCAAGTTTCAAATATTTTTTTACCGAGATCTGATTATGAGTTAGTAAATAATGGTAGACTGAATAAAAATTTGCAATTTCAAGCGCTGTTCCTAAAAGACCCGGACCCGGCGAATTCCTAATTGGGATTCTAGCCTCTCTTTTAGTTAATTCTTTTCTGACATTCTGATATTTTACATCGTTGAATGGATCCATTTGAAAACAATTAGATGATGACAAAATTATTAAAGATCGACATTCTTTATTTCTATTTCTATTCAACAACGTACTTATAGTTACTTCATTTTGTTTAAGTGATTGTTGAATCTTTGCCTTGGAATAAATCGAAAAAAATGAATTAATATTGGCATGATCTAACCCAATATGGGGGATCGATCCTAAACCTAATGAATCGTTCCGTTTTCTGTTGATATCGGAAATACAGGATTCCACTAAGTTTAAGTTGATTTTGAGGAAATCACGAATCAGACCATTTGTACTTACTTCAACAAAAGAAGCACGAGCCCCTTCGATAGAAGAACTTTTTTTGTCTTCATCCCAATTCAAGACTAAACAAGTACGAACTAATTGAATACTTGTGTCATAAATTTCTCGAATTGGTTTACCATTTCCATAAAGAATATAATTGACAACTTGAAGTTTCAGATTTTCCTTTTCCTGCAATAGATCCGGGG